ATTAATATATTAATTAATATAATAAGTTTTATCTTTTCTCCTACCTTCAGAAAAAAGGGCATGTCCACTGTTATTAGATATTATAATTTTCTGAAAGGTAACTATCCCGCTTTCATATAAAAATTTATATAGAATCTTTGAAAAAGACTTTTTTTCATACGTCATAAAAAATAAAAAGACTTACTGTCTTTAGGATCTGATGCTACACCGCTGCTCAATACCTTAGGGGATCCACTCTATTACATAAGTAGATTCCGAAGATTTATCTCATATTATGATATAAATAAACAGCTCTTGTTGTATCGGTCCAAAACCTTTCCAATTGATCTTTACGGTGCTTCCTCTATCAATTAAATCTTTTTTATCCATAGAAAAAGTATTTAGGCATATCCAGTCTTCACTTCATATTTGATCTATGAAGTTTATTTATTTGCTACAGCTGATAAAAAATCGTTTTGTACGATGCTTATGTAGAAAGCCCTTTTTGTGTTTCTAGTATTTCATTGACTAGCTGTTCGTTTTTTTTTCTATAGTGGAGATAGTCGCACGTAATGACAGATCACAGCCATATTATTAAAAGCTTGTGGTAAAAAGGGGTTTCGTTCTAATGCCCGAAAATAATATTCTAAAGCTTTGGTATGTTCCCCATTACTTGTGTGAATAAGGCCTATATTATAGAGTATATAACTTCGATCATAGGGGTCAATTTCTAGGCGCATAGCTTCATAATAATTCTGTAATGCTTCTGCATAATTTCCTTCAGATTGAGCCGACATCCGTTACGGTCGTCATTCGCTTTAACGAATTCTCCGTTTCAGAACCGTATGTGAGATTTTCATCTCATACGGCTCCTCCTTTAGGTGCATAATGAAAATAATATATGGAAAAAATTTGATGTCATTATGAACTAAGCGGGGCTAATGTTTTTACAAGAAATCCCTAGCCAACCTTCTTGCAAAAGATCTTTTCTTCCTACCAAGTGGGTTCATGCTATATAAAAATAAAAAAGGAAACTCTAAAAATTTCTTTGTTCTCAACGCCCCTAAATTTCCAGGAATTAGTCACTTCAACAGTCTTCAATGGTTATACGGGTATCCAAAGTACGAACGAGATGGATGTTTGTTGTTCCAACCATTTTAATTAGTCCCAATCCCAAAGAAGAAGAAGAAAGAAAAGGAATCATTTTGAAGAAGGTTTTCGTGTTGTTGATTTCTCGGCGTAGTGCTTCTTCCCCTATACCTCCTATTCGTATATTGTATTAGTGTAGTAGGATTGATCTGTAATACGGGAACCATAGGTAAAAACCTTTTGCTCAATACTATAATTCACAATTGAAGCATCTAAGGCTGCATTAATCGTGGATACATGACAGAAGGGATTGCTTTTTTATATTAGAAACTTCACCTTCAAAAGCGTAGATTTTTTCAATACTCTTTTTCTTTCTATTCCAAATCGGTGAGAAAAAAAAATATATATATAATAATGATAATCAAATCGCACCATCTCTGTAATAAGTAAATGCCTCCTTTTCTCCGGAAGTTGTCGGAATGACTCGTAATAAGATGTCGGCTACAATTGTAAAGGTTTTATCAATAAAATTTCCATTTACACGCGATCTTGGCATAGGTAGTAATCCATTCTATAACTCTTTTTATTTCCTTTACCTTTTATTTTGTGAAAAACTTTTCTCACAAACAAAGGAATTGTATAGTACGAACTAACATAAAAGCGGATTCCTAAAAAAAACCTCTATCTACCTCCAATTTTAGGGGTATCGATTAACCATAATCTAAAAAACAATTAATAACTCGCTATTCACCCAGGTACTCAGTCATAATCCTGGTGTCGGAGAGATGGCCGAGTGGTTGAAGGTGTAACATTGGAACTGTTATGTAGGCTTTTGTTTACCGAGGGTTCGAATCCCTCTCTTTCCGTACTTTCAACTACTTCACCAATCTTACGTGATTGACCACATCAAATTAAATAAATAAAGAATAGATATAAAATCTACCTTGTTTTTATTTTAAAATAGATTCTCTATTCCTAATTTCTTTGATATGGAAAATGCTGGGAAGAGCAAACAAGGGATCCAAATCTCCCTACCAATCTATGATACATGAATAGGAAAAAGATTCCCCGACAAAATCCCTTGCCTTGTGCCCTTTTTTTATCAAAAAATAGGGCGAAGGGGAGTTGTCCGAACTCTTATTTTTAGTTCTTTTTTTACTTAAGTTAGGTTTATTAAGTCTGTCGAGAGTAATATTCTACAACAAGCAATTCATTTATTTTCAAACCGACGCATTTCCTATCTATTATTTGATTGACTAACCCTTCATATTGGAATGTGTGAAGAGTCAGATGGTTTGGCAAGTCCTCGGGGGCAGATGAATCAAGAAGATTTTGAACCAAAGTTCTAGAGTTTTGTTCATCCTTCACTGTAATAATATCTCGGGGTTTGCAGCGATAACTTGGTATATCAACTATATGACCATTAACTAAAATATGTCCATGGTTAACTAATTGGCGCGCTTGAGGAATAGTCAAAGCCATACCCAATCGAAAAAGGATGTTATCCAAACGCATTTCAAGTAATTGTAGTAAAACTTGACCTGTTGACCCCTTGGCTTTTCCGGCGATACGAACATATTTAAGTAATTGGCGTTCTGTAAGACCATAATGAAAACGCAATTTTTGTTTTTCTTCTAAACGAATACGATATTGAGATTTTTTTACGGAGCGTGATTGGTTTCTAAGATCGCTGCCTGCCCTAGGCCTTTTACTAGTTAGTCCCGGTAAAGCCCCCAGACGGCGTATTTTTTTAAAACGCGGCCCTCGGTAACGTGACATAAAGACTCCTTTTTTTTTTTTCTTGTACAAAACTAAACAAAATTAAAACTGAACTAAATGATAATGATAAATGAAGTGAAATACACTCCAATAAACTATTGGAATACAAAGAGTAAGAAGATATATTCTCTCAATATACAGATTTATTTTATTGTATATACAAATAAAATAAATCACAAAAAATTTATTTTTTTCTTTATTTATTTTGCAAAGATCTAACCCTTTTACCCACTATAGATTCCTATTCCTATATGGAAGTTTATATGACAGAATATAAATGGAGTGGTAACTCTGGTAAAAAGGTGAAAGAAGTCTTTTCAATCTTCTTTTATTTTGAAAGTACATTAAAAATAATGTAAAAAAAATGGAAAAGCCAACTATCGGAATCGAACCGATGACCATCGCATTACAAATGCGATGCTCTAACCTCTGAGCTAAGCGGGCTCAAATAGCGCGTGCATACAAATTCACTAAACTACTAGATCGTATCAATTAACTATTCTATTCATATTTTTCCTTATCTACTTATAATTAATTAATCATATTCTATATATTATAGAACATAATATAGCTCAAATAAATAGTAACTATCATTAAATAAATAAAACAAAACCTTAATTAATAGAATATAGCAATATATAGACTTTATAATTTTGATTTCATTAGTTTATAAATACGAAAATCTTAATTAGATCAGAAATCTTTTTTTTTTTTTTTTTAGTTAAATAATATCTGACTTTAAATTTTTGTTTTTTTTTGTTCTAACCTCATGCTATTATTATTTTATTTTTATACTTTAATAATCATAAATTTATTTTCATGTAAGTAAAAAAAAAGAGAATCGACCGTTCGACTATTTATTAAAATTTAAGACAAAGATGAAAAAAGGAAGAACATATATATGTTTATGTAATATATAACCATATTGAATTGCAAATACAAAAAGGATAGAATCCTTGTTGATTAGACTAAATCAATATGGATTGGGCTAAAAAAAAATGAAAGAAGATACCAAAGAAATAAAATTTAGTATCTATATGTAATATGTAATGAACTCCAAGGTTTCGGCATAAGAAAAAGTGGACAGACATAAAAATGAGATCCTAATCTCAAAGCAAAAAAAGGGGATATGGCGGAATCGGTAGACGCTACGGACTTAATTGGATTGAGCCTTAGTATGGAAACCTACTAAGTGATAACTTTCAAATTCAGAGAAACCCTGGAATTAACAACGGGCAATCCTGAGCCAAATCCTGGTTTACGCGAACAAACCAGAGTTTAGAAAGCGAGAAAAAGGGATAGGTGCAGAGACTCAATGGAAGCTGTTCTAACAAATGGAGTTCACTACCTTGTGTTGATAAAGGAATCCTTCGATCCAAACTTAAAATCAAAAAGGATGAAGGATAAAAGCCTATTTTGTCTAAATATGGGTAACACAAAACGATCTCAAAAATGACGACCGGAATCTCGATTTATATTTTTTTATAAAAAAAATATAAATGTTGTGAATCAATTCGAAGTTTAAGAAAAAATCTAATATTCATTGATCAAATGATTCACTTCATAGTCTGATAGATCCTTGGTGGAACTTATTAATCGGACGAGAATAAAGATAGAGTCCCATTCTACATGTCAATACTGACAAAAATGAAATTTATAGTAAGATGAAAATCCGTTGACTTTTAAAATCGTGAGGGTTCAAGTCCCTCTATCCCCAACTCTACTCCCCAAAAAAGTCTGTTTGACACCTTACCTTTTTTAGTTATTAAAGAATTCATTATCTTTTTTCATTCATCCTACGCTTTTACAAACTATAATTTATTTTCTTATTATATACAAGTCTTGTGGGATATATCATACACGTACAAATGAGAAAGAAATATCGATTTGATAGATTTAGAATCGAAATAATTTTTAATTTAAAAACTTATAAAGTATTATTTTCGAAGATCTGAGAAATTCCCGGTACAAAACTTTTTTAATTGACATAGGCCGAAGTCATCTAGTAAAATGAGGACGATACTTCGGCAATAGCCGGGATAGCTCAGTTGGTAGAGCAGAGGACTGAAAATCCTCGTGTCACCAGTTCAAATCTGGTTCCTGGCATAGGGTTTATTAATTTTGATAAGTTTATATTCTTAAAAATAAACGTATCTTTAGTAAAAAAGTAAAAAGTGCAATCATCCTTTATCCCCCTATCTTTTTTTGTTCATGTTGTAGATACATCCGTTCAAAAAGAATATATAATACTTTATACATAATACATATTCGAAAGGAAAGGTTAAATTAGTTATGTTTGAAAGAATCAAACAAGTAAAAAAGGTCTTTGAAGGGCATAAATACTCCAAGATTCATTAGATACAATAGAAATATAATTTTATCTCCCCCCCTAATTTATTCCTTTCCGATCTTATTTATTAATTCCCAGTTATGTGACTAAAGTTGACTAAGTTATGTGCGCGATACAAAGTTCATAATGCGGAACTCTTTTTTTTAGTTCATCCTATTGGCTCGGCTTTTACGAAAAAAAAAGTATCTTTCAAATTGGAGATCAAGTTATCTATAATAATATGAATGAGATCTCAATTCTTCTGTTTGTTTGATCTAAAAAAGAATCAAATTAAAAATATTCCGTGAAGGTCTGTAGTTGTAGAAGCTAAGACTCATTTTGTATCCTTCAATAAGCATCTTGTATTTCATAAAAATTGGGGGCAATATAATCCTTACGTAAAGGCCACCCTATCCAACTTTCGGGCATTAAGATCCGTTTCAGTCGTGGATGGCTATCATAAGTTATTCCGAACATATCATAAGATTCCCGTTCTTGAAAATCCGTACTTTTCCAAACCCAGAAAACAGATGGAATTCTAGGATTACTCCTATGAGTAAATACTTTTATGCAGACTTCTTCCGCTTGATTGACACCATATTCTATTCTCGTAAGATGATACACACTGGCTAAGAGGCCACCAGGTGCCGCATCATAGGCACATTGCGAACGTAAATAATTGTAACCATATACATATAAAATTACAGCAATAGAATGCCAATCTTCGGGCTTTATTTGTAAAGTCTCTATTCCTTGGTAATCGAAGCCCAACGATCTATGAACCAGCCCGCGTTTGGCTAGCCAAACGGACAAAGTGCCCTGCATCTTTTTATTTCCCCACACCTTTTTATATAAAATAAGTATTTCCCATTTACCATGAGTTCTAATTTATGAAGATTTTTTTATGATTCTCTAAAATCCTACCTAATTAACTAATTCGTTGGAAGAGACTGGACTTTTGTATTTAAAAAATGTTTCAGTAGAGATCTCTGAAGTAGATGATGCTGGATAGAGTAATTCTTGATTATAATTTCCAGTATGCGTACTGCGTACAACAAAAAACTTGTGATTGGTAGTAAAACACCGATTACCCTGTTGAGGTCTAATTCGATCCTTATGGATTTCTCTAGCTATTTTCTTACGAAGCTTTGTTATCGCGTCTATAACAGCCTCTGGTTTAGGTGGACAACCCGGCAAATAGACATCTACAGGAATTAGCTTATCAACTCCTCGAACAGTACTATAAGAATCGGTACTGAACATCCCCCCTGTAATTGTACACGCTCCCATAGCAATAACATACTTTGGTTCAGGCATTTGTTCATATAATCTAACTAAAGAAGGAGCCATTTTCATTGTTACTGTACCTGCTGTTAAAATAAGGTCCGCCTGTCTAGGACTCGATCTTGGTACTAGCCCATAACGATCAAAGTCAAATCGGGAGCCTAGTAATGAGGCAAATTCAATGAAACAACAACTGGTACCATAAAGAAGCGGCCATAGGCTGGAAAGTCTTGACCAATTTGAAAGATCATTTAACGTAGTTGAAATAACTGAATTTTTTGTTGTTCGATCAAGTACGGGAAACTTAATGGAATTCATAATTGTTTCAATGTTTTTTTTTTATTTTTTTTTTTTTTTTTTTTTTTTTTTTAGCAAGTATTCAGGAAACGAACTAAGACCATTCTAATGCTCCTTTTCGCCATGCATAAACTAAACCAAGAATTAGGATAAGCACAAAAATTAAAGCTTCTATAAAAGCAGATACCCCCAGTACATCGAAACTCATTGCCCACGGATACAGAAAAACTGTTTCAACATCAAAAACAACAAAAACTAGAGCAAACATATAATAACGGATTCTAAATTGTAACCAAGCATCCCCGATCGGTTCTATACCTGATTCATAACTAGAAAGTTTCTCCGGCCCCTTGCGAATTGGAGATAAAACTCCGGAAATTAGAAATGCCAAAACAGGAATAGCACTTGAGATTATTAAAAACGCCCAGAAAATATCATATTCGTAAAGCAGAAACATAGACGAACTCCTATGAATGTGGAAAAATACCCGCTTAATCCATTCCAATCGGAGTGGATTGGGCAAGGGATATAGAACTCTTGAGTCAAAACAAAAATTCAGGTTAATCGAATCATTTATTTTTGTTTGGTTGCTGTCTCATTTTAATATTTATTGATTGTATTTTAATATTTATTGATTGTATTTTAATATTTATTGATTGTAATCTTTTTTTCAGTACACTTATTACTTAATATTTCCATGTTTCTATTACTAATAGTTATTAATCATATTAATAATATAATAT